GTTTTTTTCTTTCGACACAAGAAAAGGAATTTGCCATACCTCTTTCTTGTGTCGAAGACTAGGAAGACGAATAATCGTCCCTAGAATTTTTTGTTTCACGCATTTATCCGTTCTATTCCCCACTTACTTATGTCTAGTCTAGTATCTAGTCGAATTTAATTTGATTCGAATAGAAAACATTATTGATATTGATGAATTTTATGACATGGAAATGTGATAATAGGAACATAACTATACCACCCCAATTTGGATTACAAAAAGAAAGTCAAACTGTTTTCTTCACAATCTACATACTATAACTAGGAATTCGGTACAAGGAATTCCCGACATCTAGTAGAAAACGAGTATAAAAAACTTTTCATAATGCAATTTTTTTATCATAGAGAATCGTCAAAAAAATTTTGTTCTTTTTACGTTATGAACTCAATGTCGATAAATCCGCGAGTCTAGAAATTCATTTCTGACAATTGAACCTTCTCGAACTGTTTCTTTTTAAGAACCAAAAAGATTTGCGCCAAAATAACAGATGCCAAGAAGAACAAAAGGCCTTGGACACGTAAGGGGTCTTGAAGTACTATTTCTGCGTCTCCCTGACCAAATCCACCCACATTAGGATTACTCGTCAACGGTTGATCCAATTTGATAGATTCGCCTTCTGAAACAAGAAGTTCTGGCCCTGGAGGAATAATATCAACCACTTGACGTCCATCCGATGCATCCGCTATGGTTATTTCATAACCCCCTTTTTCTTTTCGTATTATTTTACCTACTATACCTGCTGCTGTAGCATTATAAACTGTATTGTTACTTTTGCTCCCGTCGGGATAAATCTGACCCCTTCCCCTGTTTCCGCCTACGTATAGAGGATATTTTAAGAAGTGAATCTCTTTCTTAGTAGCGGGGTCGGGGGAAAGGATAGGAAAGGTGATTTCACTATATTTCTGACCAGGAACGGGTCCTATCACAAGAATATTTTGTTGATTGGGGCGATAGCTCTGAAAAGACAGATTGCCTATCTTTTCTTTCATCTCGGGGGAAATCCGATCGGCAGGAGCTAATGCAAAACCCTCCGGTAAAATAAGAACAGCCCCCACATTCAAAGCGCCCTTTTTACCATTAGCAAGAACTTGTTTTAGTTGCATATCATAAGGGATTCGAACAACTGCTTCAAATACAGTATCTGGAAGTACTGCCTGGGGAACTTCAATATCCACGGGCTTATTAGCTAAATGGCAATTGGCACATACAATACGCCCAGTCGCTTCTCGTGGATTTTCATAACCCTGCTGTGCAAAAATGGGATATGCACTTGAAATGGATGGCCAAGTTATGATATATATCATGAGCGATACGGAAATGGATCGAGTAATTTGTTCTTTTATCCAATAAAAAGTCTTTATAGTTTGCATGGTCCAACCATTGATCCCGAAACTGTCTACAATAAATTTGGTAGGTCGCTAATCTAGTTCCCTATCCGCGATTCTGCTATTTACTGGAAGAATTTTACTGGAATAGAATAAATAATATTAATAGTAAAAAAAATATATAGAATAAATCTTTGGGATGGGTAGAAAAAGAGAGAATCCGTATTATTTTACCTGCTTTGCTTATGTACAACTACAAGTTAAGAAACATTCTAATTGAACAACTAAGTAGGTCCTTTTTTAATCATTCATTGAATGATAAATCACTACAAGTGACGGAGAAACACGATTTAAATAACGAAAAATAAAAAATTTAAATATAGTATCTAGAATTACTGGAAAAGTAGAAACAAGACCAGATATAATTTGATCATTATGAACAAATCCAAAATCTTTGTAGACAACGCCAATCATTAGGTCCCAACCGTGGGGCGAATGGAATCCGATACATAAATCTGTTACTAAAAGAATCGAAAAAGCTTTTATTGTGTCACTTAAGTTATATAGGAATTCCTGAGCCCAAGAGTTAAGAATAACAAGTTCTTCATTAGCCAAAAAAGAAAAACCACTTAGAATAACGAAACATATTATATTTGTCGAGATGTGCAAAATCGTATGGATACGATCCTCGTTGTGTATCTTGATTAATTGGAGCGTTTCTTTGTGGATTCCTATACGAAGGTTTTGTAGATGTGTTTCCGAGTATTCCTTGATCATTTCCTCCAAGAGAAGGATTTCCTCCAATTCTATTAATTTTTCTAGAATACTCTTTTCTTGACTTTCAGTCAAAAAAATGTCAGATTTCCTAGTATTCCACCAATAAGTAACCCAAGATTCCAGACTTTTAGTAAATGACAGAGAAATCCACCAGGGCAAACATACTATAGATGCAAGATATAAAAGAGGAGTGAATGCTTTATTTTTTTTTTTTGCCATTTTTGCATCTCGTCTAGTAATTTTTAATGAACCGCTCCCATTAGTTGACTTTACGCGATCCAATAGTTCTCTCAAGCATGAGTTCTATTCCAAAGTATGGAACCTATGAATCTATTCACTGTGTTTTTTATTTGTGATTTTGCAGTTAGTCTTTGAATGTAGAAAGAATACAATACAGAAATAGATTAAGAATCCACTTCGAATTAAAATAATAAACAAAAAAGACTGTTTCCGGATATCGCAATTGGTCAAATTCAAAGCAAGTATCCCCTTTTCGATGAACGAACCGCTTTGTTTAAGTAATGAATATTCGTTTCTATCATTATATCAAAATATCCTAAATTTTGAAAAATTGTCACTGACTACTCAGAGTCCGGAATCAAAAAATGGAGGGAATTTTCTGAAGAATATTGTGATGATCAAAAAGTAGTGGCAAACTAATACAGAAATTGACTAGTTATCATTATAAAATGGATTATGGTATAGAAAAGAGGGATTCTTTAGTTTTTACTTCCTGCTGATAAAGCATTCATTTTCTCAGCCAATTTATCAAAATACTTCAATGGGTACACGCAAGAAATAGGCCAATTCGGCAGCTTTTTGTTCAATTTCCCGTGGAGTAACATTCTCATCAGTACGAGTCAAGGGAATGGCCCCCTGGCCTCTGATATCCATATAAAGGACACGGCGTGCATAAATACCCTCTTTAACTTCTATTCTGATGGACTGAATATCCTTTATAAAAAATCGGAGGAAGATGCGGCGATTTTTTCCAGGGAATCCCCAACGAAAAATACACACCATTCCTTCTTTTCTATCGAATCGATCATAACCACCCCCTACATTCCACGAAATTGTACACCACAAATAGGAGCTAATGAAGAGACCCGCGATCCCATAGAAAGACATCACAATCCCTTGTGGAAAAAAAAGGATTTGCTGAGATGGAAATAAAGAGATCAAGTTTCTCCCAAGATAACTGGAAGTTCCAACCAATAAGAATCCTAATGAACCTAAAAAAAGGATAATGGCCCAGCAGAAATTACTTGTTTTTCGCGACCCCGTTATAGGTTGTATCCATATATGTTCTGATCGACAACTCATACTTGATCTGGTTTCGTTTTATTGGAATTGAAAGAATACCCTAGACTTTACTCTTTTTGTTTCCGAAGTAACTCCCATCAACTAGTACTCGTTTGACGTGAACCTCTAAAAGAAAAGTAATTTATCAAATTGGTTAGATCTAAAATAAAACCAGACCCTTCGTATGATCCCATCAATATACATCTAGATACACCGACTTTACAGTTCAGTCATTCGGTGATCCTGATATTTTTTCAAATATATAGAATTCCTTTACCACCATATCATCTTTCTACAAACCTAAGAGCCCATACTTTATGTTCGACCTTCTTCCGCTAAATAGATATCTGCGTTATGATACAAGTCTTGCTTTGAAAAAAAAATGGAGGAGAGTTGGGCCTGTCAGATCTAAACAGTCTTATTTTTTTGAACATGAAGAGATAAAGAAGCCATTGCCATTGCCGGAAATACTAGGCCTACTAAAGGGACCAAAACAGAGGGAAAGTCGAAAGTTGTCATATAAAGAATACCTCAATTTACGATTTGTATCTGTTATTTGTATTTATATAAAGATATCTTATCTTATATTAATTAGAATTCGAAATTCTAATTATTATTTGAATTATTAAATGAACTATTAATTTCGAATTTTAATGAGTATAGATCTAAGTATATATCTAAGTTAGTATAGAAAGAATGTACTTATTCATCTGAAAGATATGTAAAAGATATGTAGGATAATCGCCTTTCTTATTTTATTCGTCTTTTGCTCCCGTCTTCTAATCATTTTCATTTAATAAAGAAAAAGCTTATTCCAAATTCTAGAAAGATTCGTGTTAGAATCCTATCCAAAAGGGGGATTATTAGTCAAAAAAAAATGGGATTCTCGAGAAATATAGAAAGGTACAAAACTATATCTATCATATCTATAGTTTCTATATTATATATTTGGATTCTATATAAATACGTAAGACGTAGAACAAAATTTTTGTTATTTTACTAGTTTCACGAAAAGAAGACTTCACTCTTTTTTCTTGTTGATAGAGGCCTCTTAACTTATTAACTTAATTAGTAATTAAGAATATAGATAAAAAAGATCCGCAACTTTTGATCCTTTCTACAATTTAGATCTTATGTCACCAAAGAAACCCCATTCCTATTAGTTTTACTTGGATTCTGATAAACTAACTATTTGTTTGCTACAATTAAAAAAGGAACTTAATGCTCTATTGAATTTTGGTTCAAAGGAAAGAAAGCGTGGAGCTGAAATAACTCACTCAGAACACTTTTTAAAGGATTACGTGGTACGATTAGATCGAATAGGCCCTTCTGAAATAAATATTCAGCCGCTTGTGAACCTTCAGGTACTGTTTTATTCAATGTTTGTTCAATGACTCTTTTACCCGCAAATGCAATATAGGCATTGGGTTCGGCAATAATGATATCCCCCAACATACCAAAACTTGCAGTCACCCCGCCTGTAGTAGGAGATGTAAGAATTGGTACATAGAATAACTTTTTATTTGATTGATAATCATATAAAGCAGAAGAAATTTT